TCTCCCCCTTTTTCAGCGCAAAAATTGAAGATTTAGTTACGATTGAAAGTTTTGTACTATCATCCATAGATCCTTTATTCATACTCATTCAATTGGAAGAACTGAACCAATCAAAAAAATTATGCTTCTCGACTCCATAATCCAATTTTTTTATTAAAATTCTGATTGCCTTTTGGATAGAAATCGTGAGAATGTATATTCTTTCCTCAAATGTCCTATTGAGGGTTAAAGGATTAAATCTTTTTAAGAAATAAAGTTTTTGATCGGAATATGAAATATGAAAAAAATGGAAAGACCCCTTAACTATTGAAGTTGTTAATAGAACGAATCACACTTTTACCACTAAACTATACCCGCTATATATTCATTATTGGATATGAATGGACCATTTGTCCAACAAAGTAATCAGACGCAGTCAAGATAGCATCAGAATCATGAAAATTCCAGCATTAACACGTATTTTGTTCCACTGCGGCGCGGAATTGAAAACTTGAAAAAAAAATAGTTGAATAGCAAAAAGTTTAGTCAAATTTAAATAGTGTACTTTAAATAGTGTACTAAAGTTATAAGTATTTTTTTTTGAAACCTCCCTTCACTTGAACCGCCATATTTTCTGAATTCGGGTAAATTGGGCCTCAAACTTTAAAGCTTGTACTTTGCTTTGAACAAGTAAATGATTTATAGTCTCATTTTATAAATATGTGTTTTCTATTTGATATTCTTTCTCTTATAAGATATTATAAGATATATTTTTTTCTTTCTTAATACTTCTTTCTTATTAAGATTTCTTAAGTGAATTATTAAGATGAATATAATACTGAACTTCAACTTTCATTTAGAATGAAATTCATTAATGAAAAATGAATTTCCGAATTTTCTACTTAAGAATAAGAAAAGAAAGACGACGATTAGTACTATATTACTAGATACTATAATACTATTATAGTAGAACAATATTACTAGATACTATAATACTATTATAGTAGAACAATTTTACTATAAAGACTAAATATTAGAATTTATACTCATTTATACTCTAATTTACTAGAATTACTATATAAGGTACTATATTTTATTCTATTCTATTATAGAATATACTAAGAATATATAATATACTAAGAATAGATATATAAATCTAATCTCTGATATTTCAATTTCAATATAGAATCTATAGAATATTCTATATTAATCATTAATCTAGATCTAGATAATTTTTTAAAGAATTTATAAGATAATCTATCTATTAGAATCTTATAGAATTTCTAATAATTAGGAATGGGAATAAAAATGACTCTGTCTTGTTTCAATAACAATTTTTATTCGTCGGAACAAAAGAAGTACTGGCCCGGCCAGTACTTATACTTAACCAGGCCGGGGAAATGAACCTTTTGTACAAAATAAAAGAAGTAAGGTATTCTTTCTATTGGAAAAATCTGTTTCGAATCATTGAAGGAAAATAAAAATTGTTCTCAATCTTGACTTCACGTGTTAAAGATAAATTTCCAATTTTGAATGGGGAGAGATGGCTGAGTGGACTAAAGCGTCGGATTGCTAATCCGTTGTACGAATTATTCGTACCGAGGGTTCGAATCCCTCTCTCTCCGACCCCCCTGATCACTTGAGATTTTAGAATTGAAAAAAAAAAATTTCGATTATTTTATTTTATGAATCTTTTATCTTTATCTAGCATCTATTCCATTTCTTTTTACATTTACCTATGAAAAAATTAAGGAAAAAGTAAAAACAAATCTCATATCTTTTTTTATTCTTCACGCCCGGGATTACGCCCCGGATCATTAGATAAGAATCCGAAGATGAAGAGAGAAACAAAGAATATTACTACTGTGTAAACGAATAGTTTAAGAGTAAGCATTACAAATCTCCAAGATAAGATAAGATCATTTTTTTTAAGGAAATAGATCACCTATTTTACGACACACACTAGACACTATTTTGATATGACGCTCTAAAGATGAAAAAAAAAGGAAGTTTTTTTGAAATTTCTTTTCATGAATTTCTTTCTAATGTAATAAGATTCGTATTTTTTCGTTACCAAAAATTTCTTGTCATATCCATATCTATAATTAGATATTATATGGGATTTTCTAAAGGAAAGGTCAGAACAAAAGAAGAAATAAGCTGATTAGCTGATTAAAGATAAAGATCATCACCCCCTTCCCTTATTCAAATGAAATTCCAATATAAAATAGAAAATACCAGAATTTCACTTTTTGAATCGAGGGTTCCTAATGTCCAGACTTATCTGAATCTTATTTATGATCTTATTGATTTTCAGAATAAAAATCTCATCTTTTTTTTATCGAAGAAATTATGAATTGAATAGAGATTTCATTTTTATCGAAAACTTACAGCAGCTTGCCAAACAAAGGCTAAGAGAAAAAAGAGTACAGGGATAACCGGCATAACGTCTACGATTGGATTGAAAAAGGCATAAGCCTCGGGCAATTTGGCGAAGAAAAAACTACTCGAATAAAGGGTATAATTAAGACAGATACAGATTAAACTAAAGATATTAAACATAACAAATATTCTTTTCTTGTTCTTAAAGATTCAAATTAAATTGAAATGATAATAAATTATCAGATTGGATTGAGTTGTTTTTATGAGGAAAATTTTCAAAGAAAAAGGCAGATGCAGATAAAAGAAAGAAATTCTTATTTTTCTTTGACTTCTCCCCAATCAAGAATCCTTCCTTAAATTCTCCAATCAAATAAGAATACAAGGAATTCTATATTTCATACAATATCTTAATTGAATTCTAAGTAATGATCAATTAATCTTTTTGATTCTATATCTATTGTGTTGAATCCTAGTGACAACATGTCCTATATTTCTTTTGGTTAGTTATTGACGAATAACCAATATTTATCTTATTTTTTCTTATACCAAATCAAAATGGGGCGTGGCCAAGCGGTAAGGCAGCGGGTTTTGGTCCCGTTACTCGGAGGTTCGAATCCTTCCGTCCCAGATCGTTTGCATTAGAAACGAAAGATTCTTCTCTATTGAAATTGAAAATTTAATTCAACAATTTTCTGTTTAATGTTGGATACAATGTTATCCAATCTGAATTCTAAGAATGATTCTGAGAATCATATCTTTTTTTTTTTACTTTTTTACTAAAGTATTTTATTCTTAAATATAAATATTCATGATTACTTTTGTTAACAATTATTTGTTTTATATGATGGAGATGGATGATGGATGCGAAAAGATAAGAATCCGAGGATTCTTATTTTCTCTTTGATCTTACCTTACACGAGACTTTTTCTACTCCATAATAATGAAAACAAAGAAATTTTATTCTCAAACTATCTCTCTGTTTTCAATTAAATGAAAATAAGATTCAATTGGAGATGGTAAATAATAAGTAAATCAGAATATTAGAAAAATCATATTTCATAAAGAAAAAATGAGAAAATATTCATAAAAATATTCATAATTAATATAATCATATTAGAATATATTAATACATAAATACATAATTATTACATATATTACATTAAGATATATTACATTAAGAGTATAAAATAGAAAAATAGATAAATATATAGAAAAATATATAATATATATATTAAAATATAATATATTGTAATTGTCATTTTGTAATTGTATATTTTTATTTTTTATATTTTTCTTATTAATAATATCTTATTATTTCAGATTATCTTATTAATCTAATAATGAAATATTGAGTGAAACATTTAGTTAAATTTAGTTCCGGATAACACTTATCTATTAGTGTAGATTATTATGTATCGATTGGTTCAGCCAATGACTATTCATGATTCCATATTGAATCAATTGCATACGGTTCCAAATTAAAATAAAATGAGAGGGATGTTATGGTAAAACTTCGTTTGAAACGATGTGGTAGAAAGCAACGTGCGACTTGAAGGACATGATTGGCTGTGGATTCTGACATCCACCATCTTTCTCTTTCTATACGAATGAAGATGCTCTTGTCTCGACATAATTTGTTCTGCTAGGAACCTAATTTAATTTGTCTTGGGTTGCTAAATAACTAAATAAAGATACTAATGGTATATAAAGGTATAGCATATGATGGAGCTCGAGCAAAAATGATTGATTCATTTATCGGGGGAATAATCTAGGGTTAGTTACAATCAATAAGTTAGACCAACTTTGTAAATATATCATCAATATCTAAATATAGATAAATGGAGAGGTTCAAAAATGAACAAGTTTGAAATGAAAAAATCAAATTTGTCGAAATTTTCAAACTGTTTCAATCAAGAGTGTATCACAAAGGAATCAATCTTTCGTATTATTTTTTCCTGTTCTTTCCATAGAAAAAACAAAAAACAAAAGGTATGTTGCTGCCTTTTTGAAAAGGAGTAAGGATCACCGAAGTAATGTCTAAACCCAATGATTTCACAAAGCGCAAAGCAAAGACAACAAATTCCGGAACAAGGAAACACTATTTTCACTTGTCTCAACAATTGGATCAGAATGAGTAAAAAAAAATATATCCGAAAGAAGACAAAAAAAGAGGTTAGAGACAGCTCAAGAAATTCTAAGGATTTCCTTTCGAACTCTTTCAAAACTACCCAACTTGAGTTAGGAGTACAAATGGAAATTTCTTTTTCTGTAAAGAAGGAAAAAAAGGCTCAAATTACAGTCTAATTCTTTATGGATCCATTTCTCTATCTATCTATCTATATAGATAGATAGATAGAGAAATTCTAGAAATTAGAATCATTTTTTCTTGAGCCGTATGAGGAGAAAACCTCCTATACGTTTCTAGGGGGGCATTTTTTATCTACATCTATCCCAATGAGCCATCTATCGAATCGTTGCAATTGATGTTCGATACCGAAGAGAAGGAAGAGATCTTCTAAAAGTGGGTTTTTATGATCCGATAAAGAATCAAACTTATTCAAATGTTCCTGCTATTTTATATTTCCTTGAAAAAGGTGCTCAACCCACAGGAACTGTTTATGATATTTTAAGGAAGGCAGAATTCTTTAAAGAATTTCGAGTTTCTTTTGATAAAAAAAGAAAGGAAAAACAAGAATCATGAATAAAAAAAGGATAGGGTAACTAGTACCTATCTTTGTGTAAATCTTTATTCAAAGTTTTTTCTTGTTCTATTCATACTTATTTTATTCTTCTTTTTGTGGAACCCCCCAAACAAGGGGGGTAATCTTTCTTCTTGTATTTGTATTGTACCTTTCTTTTTTTGATTAAATAAAGCCGCTATTTTTTCTATCTTTACCTTTTCCTTATTTTTTTTCCGCTCAAAGTTTTATTCTTTATATTATGCTAATCCAACACAAATTTCTATATAATTTCTTGAAATTTGTTTGATAAAAAGTCCATTCATATTGACAATGGCGTATCAAACAAATATAATTTGATCGTATATAAATAGATCTTTTTATCCCCATTCCCTATCGGCTCTTTCCTTCACTTTAGTAAAATGAATGAGTTTGCTGAATTTTTTTATTTCGATCATATCTACACTTCATATTGATCCGGGTTGCTAACTCAACGGTAGAGTACTCGGCTTTTAATTGCGACTATGATCTTTTACACATTTGGATGAAGGAATTCGTCTAGACTATTGGTAGAGTTTATAAGACTGCGACTGATCCTGAAAGGTAATGAATGGAAAAAAAAGCATGTCGTAAAAAGAATAGAAAAATATAAAAAAGAAGAAGAAAATCATAGAAAAAGAAGATTTCTAGTACTCATAATAGAAATATAACGAGAGTTTTTCTTTTGATAACAATTGGTAAAGTATTTTGGGTCTAGTGAATAAATGGATAGAGCCTTATGGCTCCAATTCGAGTAAGACAAAAAAGCAACGAGCTTCCCTTCTTAATTTGAATGATTACCCGATCAAATTACTAATTATGCGTTAAAAATAGATTAGTGCCTGATGTGGGAAAAGGTTCTCTTGTGAATTGTGAGTGGACCATTGATTCTTTTTTTTTATTAATCCTAATTATTCTTTCTTGTGGATTGAAGACGGATGTGTAGAAGAAATAGTATAGTGATAAAAAAGGTATTTTTTTTCCAAAGTCAAAAGAGTGATTGGGTTGCAAAAATAAAAGATTTTTACCCCTTTTTATTATTGTTATTTTATTTCTTTCTTTTCTTGTTATTCTACTTATATTAACAAGTAAAAGAAAACCAAATTGGATAGAAAGGAAAAAGATCTGTAGATTGGGCTCTCTGTCTCCGGGGTATATATTCTTTAATAGAATCTTTTACTTCATTAGATTATCATTATGTTTTTTACATGTATAAAAGTCTATATTATTGAAAGTAAAAGTATAGACAGTGCATAGTATATAATAATACTAGACTATATTATTAGAATTATATCTTCTAATAATAGAAAATAATTAGAAGAATAATATTATTCTTCTATTATTATAGTTTATTCTAGTTATACTATTTTAGTAATTTTAGTATAAATAGAAATATACTAATACAAATACTAAAAAGTCTTTTAGTATAAGAGAAACAATAATATACTACATACAACATATGTATACGCCGTTCTGACCATATTGCACTATGTATCATTTAATAACACAAGAAGTGCCTCCCTTTTTTGGTTACAGTAGAAATGTATTTAAATGGCAGAATTACAAGGATATTTAGATTGAAAAAAGATAGATTTCGGCAACAAAACTTCCTATATCCACTACTCCTTCAGGAGTATATTTACTCACTTGCTCATTATCATAGCTTCAATAGTTTGATTTTTTACGAACCTGTGGAAATTATCGGTTATGACAATAAATCTAGTTTAGTACTTGTGAAACGTTTAATTACTCGAATGTATCAACAGAAATCTTTGATTTCTTCGGTGAATGATTCTAACCAAAAGGAAAATGGATTTTGGGGGCACAAGAATTCTTTTTCTTCTCATTTTTCTTCTCAAATGGTATCAGAAGGTTTTGGAGTCATTCTGGAAATTCCATTCTCGTCGCGATTAGTATCTTCTCTTGAAGAAAAAAGAATACCAAAATCTCAGAATTTACGATCTATTCATTCAATATTTCCCTTTTTAGAGGATAAATTATCACATTTAAATTATGTGTCAGATCTACTAATACCCCATCCCATCCATCTGGAAATCTTGGTTCAAATCCTTCAATGCTGGATCAAAGATGTTCCTTCTTTGCATTTATTGCGATTGTTATTCCACGAATATCATAATTTGAATAGTATCCTTACTTCAAAGAAATCCATTTACGTCTTTTCAAAAAGAAAGAAAAGATTCTTTTGGTTCCTACATAATTCTTATGTATATGAATGCGAATATCTATTCCTGTTTCTTCGTAAAAAGTCTTCTTATTTACGATCAATATCTTCTGGAGTCTTTCTTGAGCGAACACATTTCTATGGAAAAATAGAATATCTTATAGTCGTGTGTTGTAATTTTTTTCAGAGTATCCTATGGTTCCTCAAAGATACTTTCATACATTATGTTCGATATCAAGG